GCTAGTGTAGCTTAAATCAAAGCATAACACTGAAGATGTTAAGATGAATCCTAAAAAGATTCTACGGGCACAAAGGTTTGGTCCTGACTTTACTATTAGCTTCAACCTAATTTATACATGCAAGTATCCGCAGCCCTGTGAGAATGCCCTCAATCCCCCACCCGGGGATGAGGAGCGGGCATCAGGCACACTTAAATTTAGCCCAAGACGCCTTGCTACGCCACACCCCCAAGGGACTTCAGCAGTAACAAACATTAAGCCATAAGTGAAAACTTGACTTAGTTAAGGTTATAAGGGTCGGTAAAAATCGTGCCAGCCACCGCGGTTATACGAAAGACTCTAGTTAATAGCTACGGCACAAAGGGTGGTTAAGGAAAATAACTAATAAAGCTAAAGACCTTCTAGGCCGTTATACGCATTACGAAGCCACGAAACCCAACCACGAAAGTAGCTTTAAACCCCTCCTGACTCCACGAAAGCTAAGAAACAAACTGGGATTAGATACCCCACTATGCTTAGCCATAAACTTAGATGTACCACATACATCCGCCAGGGTACTACGAGCACAGCTTAAAACCCAAAGGACTTGGCGGTGTCTCAGACCCCCCTAGAGGAGCCTGTTCTAGAACCGATAACCCCCGTTAAACCTCACCACTTCTTGTTTTCCCCGTCTATATACCGCCGTCGTCAGCTTACCCTGTGAAGGCCCAACAGTAAGCAAAATGGCACAGCCAAAAACGTCAGGTCGAGGTGTAGCCTACGAAGTGGAAAGAAATGGGCTACATTTTCTAAATACAGAATACTACGAACAGCACCCTGAAAATAGGTGCTAGAAGGTGGATTTAGTAGTAAAAAGCAAATAGAGAGTCCTTTTGAATTAGGCTCTGAGACGCGCACACACCGCCCGTCACTCTCCCCTCATTTAATCATAAACTCAATACATAATAACCTAATCTTAAATACCTAGGGGAGGCAAGTCGTAACATGGTAAGTGTACCGGAAGGTGCACTTGGAATAATCAGGACGTGGCTGAGACAGTCAAGCATCTCCCTTACACTGAGAAGACATCCATGCAAGTTGGATCGCCCTGAGCTAAACAGCTAGCTTAACCACCTAAACAACCAACACAACATTAAAATACTTAACAAGACTACAATAAAAAAACTAAAACATTCTCCCGCCCAAGTATGTGAGACAAAAAAGGCAAACATAAGCTATAAAAATAGTACCGCAAGGGAACGCTGAAAAAGAAATGAAACAAATCATTAAAGCACAACAAAGCAGAGATTAACCCTCGTACCTTTTGCATCATGATTTAGCTAGCCATTCCTGAGCAAAGCGCACTTTAGTTCAAAACCCCGAAACTAAGGGAGCTACCCCGAGCCAGCCTATTAATTAGGGCCAACCCATCTCTGTGGCAAAAGAGTGGGAAGAGCTCCGGGTAGAGGTGACAGACCTACCGAACTTAGTTATAGCTGGTTGCCTAAGAAATGAATATTAGTTCAGCCTCGCACTCCTTAACTCACAACCATTCAACACCACACGAGCCAAAGAAATATGCGAGAGTTAATCAAAGGGGGTACAGCCCCTCTGAAATAGAATACAACCTTAACAGGAGGTTAAAGATTATACTAAACAAGATATACCGCTTTAGTGGGCCTAAAAGCAGCCACCTACACAGATAGCGTTAAAGCTCCGGCGGACTAAAATCTATTATTCAAATAATTTATCTAAAACCCCTAATAATATTAGGCCATTCCATGCCCACATGGAAGAGACACTGCTAAAATGAGTAATAAGAAGGAACCCCCTTCTCCACAGCCCAAGTGTATACTAGATCGGACCATCCACTAGCAATTACCGACCCCAATCAAAGAGGGTAATATGGTTATACTAAATATCAAGAAAACACCACACAACTAAATCGTTAACCCCACACCGGAGGGCTACTATAGGAAAGACTAAAAGAAAAGGAAGGAACTCGGCAAACACAAGCCTCGCCTGTTTACCAAAAACATCGCCTCCTGCAAAAATCAACGTATAGGAGGTCTTGCCTGCCCAGTGACAAGTTAAACGGCCGCGGTATTTTGACCGTGCAAAGGTAGCGCAATCACTTGTCTTTTAAATGAAGACCTGTATGAATGGCGAAACGAGGGCTTAACTGTCTCCCTTCTCCAGTCAATGAAATTGATCTGCCCGTGCAGAAGCGGACATACAAATACAAGACGAGAAGACCCTTTGGAGCTTAAGATAAAAAATCAACTATGTCAAGAACCTAAAAATCAGGTCAAACTAAGTAGCAACTGATTCTTATCTTCAGTTGGGGCGACTACGGGAGAAAACAAAGCTCCCATGAGGACTGGGGCTAACAAGGCCCTAGAACCAAGAAAGACATTTCTAAGTCACAGAACATCTGACCACCTAAGATCCGGCCACCCGCCGACCAACGGACCAAGTTACCCTAGGGATAACAGCGCAATCCCCTTCCAGAGTCCATATCGACAAGGGGGTTTACGACCTCGATGTTGGATCAGGACATCCTAATGGTGCAGCCGCTATTAAGGGTTCGTTTGTTCAACGATTAAAGTCCTACGTGATCTGAGTTCAGACCGGAGCAATCCAGGTCAGTTTCTATCTGTAATGCCACTCTTCCCAGTACGAAAGGACCGGAAAAGAGGGGCCCATATTACCAATAAGCCCCACCCCAACTTAATGACACCAACTAAATTAAGCAAAGGGAGGCACAACCCCACATCTAGACAAGATTTATTAAGATGGCAGAGCCCGGCAATTGCAAAAGGCCTAAGCCCTTTCCCCCGGAGGTTCAAATCCTCCTCTTAATTATGTTAACCCTACTAGCCAAAGTAGTCAACCCCTTAGCCTACATCGTCCCCGTACTACTAGCAGTAGCCTTCCTAACACTAATTGAACGAAAAGTACTAGGATATATACAATTACGAAAAGGTCCAAACGTAGTAGGCCCCTATGGACTCTTACAACCAATTGCCGACGGAGTCAAACTATTCATCAAAGAACCAATCCGCCCTTCCACTTCCTCCCCCTTCCTATTCCTAGCCACCCCCATATTAGCCCTCGCCCTAGCCATAATATTATGAGCACCAATACCCATCCCCCACCCAGTAATAGACCTAAACCTAGGCCTATTATTTGTCCTGGCCCTCTCCAGCCTTGCAGTTTATTCAATTTTAGGCTCAGGATGAGCCTCCAATTCAAAATACGCCCTAATTGGAGCCCTACGGGCAGTCGCCCAAACCATTTCTTATGAAGTAAGCCTCGGCTTAAGCCTCCTATCAATTATTATCTTTACGGGAGGTTTTACCCTACAAATATTTAACGCAACCCAAGAAACAATCTGACTCCTACTACCAGCTTGACCATTAGCCGCCATATGATATATTTCCACCCTAGCAGAAACAAATCGAGCCCCATTCGACCTAACAGAGGGAGAATCCGAACTAGTATCAGGCTTTAACGTAGAGTATGCCGGAGGCCCATTCGCACTATTTTTCCTAGCCGAATACGCAAAGAACCTTCTAATAAATACCCTATCAGCCATCCTCTTCTTGCGCGCAACACATATTCCAACAATACCTAAACTCGCATCCGCCAACATTATAACTAAAGCTGCACTACTGTCCATACTATTCCTATGAGTACGTGCCTCCTACCCACGATTCCGATATGACCAACTCATACATCTAGTATGAAAAAATTTTTTACCAATAACACTAGCCCTTATCTTATGACATGCCGCACTACCAATTGCCTTCACCGGACTGCCCCCACAACTATAAGGAACTGTGCCCGAATGCCCAGGGACCACTTTGATAGAGTGACTCATGGAGGCTAAAATCCTCCCAGCTCCTTAGAAAGAAGGGACTCGAACCCATATCGTGGAGATCAAAACCCCAAGTGTTTCCACTACACCACTTCCTAGTAAGATAAGCTAATTAAAGCTTTTGGGCCCATACCCCAAAAATGTAGGTTAAAATCCTTCTCTTACCAATGAGTCCCTACATCATCACAATTTTACTATCCAGCCTAGGACTAGGCACAGCCCTCACATTCATAAGCTCACACTGACTACTAGCCTGAATAGGACTAGAAATTAATACACTAGCCATCCTACCCCTCATAGCTCAACATCATCACCCACGCGCAGTAGAAGCCACCACTAAATATTTCTTAACCCAAGCCACGGCAGCAGCAACTATTCTATTTGCTAGCACCATTAATGCTTGAACAACAGGAGAATGAGACATTTGCTGTTTAACACACCCAGTCGCAACAACCTTAACAACCATAGCTTTAGCACTAAAAGTAGGCCTAGCCCCAGTACACTTCTGAATGCCCCCAGTCATACAAGGACTAGACCTACCAACAGGACTTATCATAGCAACCTGACAAAAACTAGCACCATTCGCACTGATTATCCAAATAGCCCCATCCGCTCACCCCCAACTAATCACCGCATTAGGATTATTATCCATCTTCATTGGAGGATGAGGAGGACTAAATCAAACCCAACTACGTAAAATCTTAGCCTACTCATCAATCGCCCACCTAGGCTGAATAATAATTATTGTACAATTTAAACCACATCTAACAATCCTAGCTTTAGTACTGTACATCCTCATAACATCAACAATCTTCCTAACATTCAAACTAACAGCCTCAACAAAAATTAATACACTAGCTACAAGCTGATCAAAAACCCCCATCCTCACAATCACAACAGCACTAGCCCTGCTCTCCCTAGGGGGGCTCCCACCACTCACAGGCTTCATACCAAAATGACTAATTCTACAAGAACTCACCACACAAGAGCTTCCACTCACCGCAACCATTGCAGCCCTCAGTGCCCTTTTAAGCCTTTACTTCTACCTCCGACTCTGCTACGCCATAACACTAACAATCTCACCAAATACCAATAACGGATCAACTCCTTGACGCCTCCAAAACACACAAATTACACTACCACTAACCATCTTTACAATAACAACACTTATACTACTTCCCCTAACCCCTCTGGCCCAAGCACTAGTCAGTTAGAGATTTAGGATAACACCAGACCAAAAGCCTTCAAAGCTTTAAGTAGGAGTGAAAATCTCCTAATCTCTGTATAAGGCTTGCGGGACTCTATCCCACATCTTCTGAATGCAACTCAGACACTTTAATTAAGCTAAAGCCTTACTAGATGAGAAGGCCTCGATCCTACAAACTCCTAGTTAACAGCTAGACGCTCAAGCCAGCGAGCATTCATCTACTTTCCCCGCCGTCCCTTCACAAAGGCGGGGAAAGCCCCGGCAGGCAATCAACCTACATCTTTGGATTTGCAATCCAACATGTTATACACCACAAGGCTCAAATGATAGGAAAAGGAGTTAAACCTTTGTTCATGGAGCTACAATCCACCGCCTGACCCTCGGCCACCCTACCTGTGACAATCGCACGCTGATTCTTCTCAACCAACCACAAAGACATTGGCACCCTTTACCTAGTATTTGGTGCTTGAGCCGGAATAGTTGGTACAGCCCTCAGTCTACTAATTCGAGCAGAGCTGGCCCAACCTGGCGCCCTTCTAGGCGACGACCAAATTTACAACGTTATTGTTACCGCCCACGCTTTTGTAATAATTTTCTTTATAGTAATGCCCATTATGATCGGAGGCTTCGGGAATTGACTAGTGCCTCTCATGATTGGGGCCCCAGACATAGCATTCCCCCGAATAAATAACATAAGCTTCTGACTCCTTCCCCCATCCTTTCTTCTCTTGCTAGCCTCATCTGCCGTTGAAGCAGGAGCAGGAACAGGATGAACTGTTTATCCTCCCCTTGCAGGGAATCTTGCACACGCAGGGGCTTCTGTAGATTTAACAATCTTTTCACTACATCTTGCAGGTGTGTCCTCTATTCTTGGGGCCATCAACTTTATTACAACAATTATTAACATAAAACCTCCAGCCATCTCACAATATCAAACACCCTTGTTTGTGTGAGCTGTACTAATCACAGCAGTACTGCTTCTACTATCCCTACCTGTCCTAGCCGCAGGCATTACAATGCTGTTAACAGACCGAAATTTAAACACCACATTCTTTGACCCTGCGGGAGGGGGAGACCCAATTCTTTACCAACACCTCTTCTGATTTTTTGGTCACCCAGAAGTCTACATTCTTATTTTACCAGGGTTTGGAATAATTTCCCACATCGTAGCATACTACGCCGGCAAAAAAGAACCCTTTGGATACATAGGAATAGTATGAGCTATAATGGCCATCGGCCTTCTAGGCTTCATCGTATGGGCCCACCACATGTTTACAGTAGGTATAGACGTAGACACTCGAGCATACTTCACATCCGCAACAATAATTATCGCAATTCCAACTGGAGTTAAAGTATTTAGCTGGCTGGCCACTCTACACGGAGGGTCTATTAAATGAGAAACACCAATACTATGAGCCCTAGGCTTTATCTTCTTGTTCACTGTAGGCGGACTTACAGGAATTGTGCTAGCCAATTCATCATTAGACATTGTACTCCACGACACCTACTATGTGGTAGCCCACTTCCACTATGTTCTATCAATAGGCGCCGTATTCGCAATTATAGGAGCCTTCGTTCACTGATTCCCCCTATTTACAGGATATACAATACATGACACTTGAACAAAAATCCACTTCGGAACTATATTTGTAGGAGTAAATCTTACTTTCTTCCCACAACACTTCCTAGGCCTAGCCGGAATGCCACGACGGTACTCAGACTACCCAGATGCTTACTCACTGTGAAACATCATCTCATCAATCGGCTCTCTAATTTCTTTAGTGGCAGTCGTAATATTCCTATACATTCTATGAGAAGCCTTCACTGCCAAACGAGAAGTGCTTTCCGTTGAATTAACTGCCACAAATGCAGAATGACTACACGGATGCCCTCCACCCTACCACACATTTGAAGAACCAGCATTCGTGCAAGTACAAACAAACTAACGAGAAAGGAAGGAATCGAACCCCCGTAAACTAGTTTCAAGCCAGTCACATAACCGCTCTGTCACTTTCTTCTATAAGATACTAGTAAAATGAACATTACTTTGCCTTGTCAAGGCAAAATTGCAGGTTGAAGCCCTGCGTATCTTAAGCTTAATAGCTTAATGGCATATCCCTCACAACTCGGATTCCAAGACGCGGCCTCACCTGTAATAGAAGAACTTCTCCACTTCCACGACCATGCTTTAATAATTGTTTTCCTAATTAGCACCCTAGTACTATACATTATTGTTGTAATAGTTACCACTAAACTTACTAACAAATATATCTTAGATTCCCAAGAAATTGAAATCGTATGAACAATCTTACCCGCAGTAATCCTTATTATAATTGCCCTTCCATCCTTACGAATTCTCTACCTAATAGACGAAGTTAATAACCCCCATTTAACTGTAAAAGCCATGGGCCACCAATGATACTGAAGCTACGAATACACAGACTACGAAAGCCTGGCTTTTGACTCCTATATAATTCCAACACAAGACCTAACCCCAGGACAATTCCGACTTCTAGAAACAGACCACCGAATGGTAGTCCCCATAGAATCCCCAATTCGAGTTCTAGTATCAGCTGAAGACGTATTACACTCATGAGCCGTCCCAGCGCTAGGCGTTAAACTAGACGCCGTTCCAGGACGATTAAACCAAACATCCTTCATCACCTCTCGCCCAGGAGTGTTCTACGGACAATGTTCTGAAATTTGTGGAGCCAATCACAGCTTTATACCAATTGTTGTGGAAGCCGTTCCCCTAGAACACTTTGAAAACTGATCCTCTCTGATACTTGAAGACGCCTCACTGAGAAGCTAAGCAGGGTTAAGCGTTAGCCTTTTAAGCTAAAGACCGGTGATCCCCAACCACCCCCAGTGACATGCCACAATTAAACCCCGCCCCATGATTTGCAATCCTTGTATTCTCGTGATTAATCTTCTTAACAGTAATTCCAAATAAAGTCCTAAATCATACCTTTACAAATGAAATCACAGCTGTTAGCGCTGAAAAATTTAAATCAAACACTTGAAACTGACCATGGCACTAAATCTATTTGACCAGTTTATAAGCCCCACGTATCTAGGGATCCCACTGATCGCTATCGCACTAACCCTTCCCTGAATTTTAATCCCCTCCCCAACCAACCACTACCAAAACAACCGACTAGTCTCTCTACAAAACTGATTTATTAAAACCTTCACACACCAACTATTAATGCCATTAAACCAAGGAGGCCACAAATGAGCAATAATTCTAGCCTCCCTAATAATTTTTATTCTTATATTAAATATACTAGGCCTTCTACCATACACATTCACTCCAACAACACAATTATCACTAAACATGGCGTTAGCCGTCCCACTATGACTAGCCACAGTCATTATTGGTATACGAAATCAACCAACTGTAGCACTAGGCCACCTACTACCAGAAGGCACCCCAGTACCACTAATCCCAGTACTAATTATCATCGAAACAATTAGTCTATTTATCCGACCCTTGGCCTTAGGAGTCCGACTTACTGCTAACCTTACAGCTGGTCACTTGCTCATTCAACTGATCTCAACAGCAACTATCACCCTTCTACCCATAATACCAACAGTAGCAGCACTTACCGCCATCCTCCTAGTTCTTCTAACCCTGTTAGAAATCGCAGTGGCTATTATCCAAGCCTACGTATTTGTACTATTACTAAGCCTTTATCTACAAGAAAACGTCTAATGACTCACCAAGCACACGCATATCACATGGTTGACCCAAGCCCATGGCCCTTAACTGGGGCAGTAGCCGCTCTCCTAATAACATCAGGCCTTGCAATCTGATTCCATTTCCACTCAACAATTCTTCTAACCCTAGGTCTAATCCTCCTTCTACTCACAATATGTCAATGATGACGAGACATTGTACGAGAGGGCACCTTCCAAGGGCACCACACCCCTCCAGTTCAAAAAAGCCTCCGATACGGAATAATTCTTTTCATTACATCAGAAGTATTCTTTTTCTTAGGGTTCTTCTGAGCCTTCTACCACTCCAGTCTCGCCCCAACTCCCGAGCTAGGAGGTTGCTGACCCCCAACAGGAATTACACCTCTAGACCCATTCGAAGTTCCCCTACTAAATACTGCTGTACTTCTAGCCTCTGGAGTAACAGTAACATGATCTCACCACAGCCTGATAGAAGGAGAACGTAAACAAGCAATCCAATCTCTCACCCTAACAATTCTACTAGGCTTTTACTTTACCGCACTTCAAGCCATAGAATACTACGAAGCCCCATTCACCATCGCCGACGGAATCTATGGTTCAACTTTCTTTGTAGCAACAGGCTTCCACGGGCTACACGTAATTATTGGCTCAACCTTCCTTGCCGTCTGTCTTCTCCGACAAATCCGATACCACTTTACATCAGAACATCACTTTGGATTTGAAGCAGCTGCCTGATACTGACACTTTGTAGACGTCGTATGATTATTCCTATATGTCTCTATTTACTGATGAGGCTCATATCTTTCTAGTATCAACTGATAGTACGAGTGACTTCCAATCACCTAGTCTTGGTTAAACCCCAAGGAAAGATAATAAACCTAATTATAACCATCATATGTATTTCTGTGGCTTTATCTATAATCTTGGCACTAGTCTCATTTTGACTCCCCCAAATAAACCCAGATGCAGAAAAACTATCCCCTTACGAATGCGGGTTTGACCCCCTCGGATCAGCACGCCTCCCCTTCTCCATTCGATTCTTCCTAATCGCCATTCTTTTCCTACTATTTGATCTAGAAATTGCCCTACTACTACCTCTTCCCTGAGGCAACCAACTACCAGACCCAACTCATACCCTCCTATGAGCTGCAGCTGTACTTATCCTTCTCACCCTAGGCCTAATTTATGAATGAATACAAGGAGGCTTAGAATGAGCCGAGTAGGAGATTAGTCCAAACATAAGACCCCTGACTTCGGCTCAGAAAACCATGGTTAAAATCCATGATCTCCTTATGACCCCTGTATACTTCAGCTTCACCTCAGCATTCACCCTAGGACTCATAGGCCTGGCCTTCCATCGTACCCACCTCCTATCCGCCCTTTTATGTTTAGAAGGCATAATATTATCCCTATTTATTGCACTCGCCCTATGAATACTACAACTAGAATCAACTGCTTTTTCCGCAGCCCCTATTCTCCTGCTAGCCTTCTCCGCCTGTGAAGCTAGTGCAGGCCTAGCCCTACTAGTCGCCACAGCCCGAACTCACGGAACTGACCGGCTACAAGCCCTAAATCTACTACAATGCTAAAAATCTTATTACCAACTATTATGCTGTTCCCCACAATCTGACTTTCCTCTCCCAAATGATTATGAACTACTTCCACACTACAAAGTCTACTAATCGCCCTATTTAGTCTCACTTGAATCAAATGATGCTCAGAAACAGGCTGAGCATCTTCTAACCTATACATGGGCACAGACCCCCTATCTACACCCCTCCTCGTACTCACTTGCTGACTACTCCCCCTTATAATCCTAGCAAGCCAAAACCATATTAAAAGCGAACCCATCACCCGCCAACGAACCTACATCGCCCTCCTAGCCTCCCTACAAACCTTCCTAATTATAGCATTTGGGGCCACTGAAATTATCATGTTCTACGTTATATTTGAAGCAACCCTAATCCCAACCTTAATTATTATTACTCGCTGAGGCAATCAAGCGGAACGACTAAGCGCAGGCACATATTTCTTATTCTACACACTAGCAGGCTCCCTCCCCCTTCTAGTTGCCCTACTACTACTTCACCAAAACACAGGCACCCTATCAATACTAATCATTCAATATTCACACCCCCTAGCCCTCAGCTCATGAGGAGATAAAATCTGATGAGCAGGCTGTTTAATTGCCTTTTTAGTAAAAATACCTCTCTACGGAGTTCACCTATGACTACCAAAAGCCCACGTAGAAGCCCCAGTTGCTGGCTCAATGGTACTAGCCGCAATTCTCCTAAAACTAGGAGGCTACGGCATAATACGAATAATAATTGTTCTAGACCCCCTATCTAAAGACATAGTATATCCAATCATTGCACTGGCCCTATGAGGAATTATCATAACAGGATCAATTTGTCTCCGACAAACAGACCTAAAATCATTAATCGCCTATTCATCCGTAAGCCATATGGGCCTAGTCGCAGGCGGAATTCTAATTCAAACCCCATGAGGCTTTACCGGGGCCTTAGTACTAATAATTGCCCACGGCCTAGTATCATCCGCCTTATTCTGCCTGGCTAACACAACCTATGAACGAACCCACAGCCGAACGATAGTCTTAGCACGAGGCCTACAAATCATCTTTCCACTAACAGCAGTATGATGATTCATCTCCAACCTAGCAAACCTGGCCCTACCTCCACTCCCAAACCTCATAGGAGAACTAGTCATTATTACAGCAATATTCAACTGATCCCCATGAACCCTGGCATTAACCGGAGCCGGCACTCTAATCACTGCAGCCTATTCACTCTACCTCTTCCTGATAACTCAACGAGGGCCCCTCCCCCAACACATCATCAATCTACAGCCATTCCATACACGAGAACACCTACTAATAATTCTACACTTACTCCCAATTCTCCTCCTCATCCTAAAACCTGAAATCATATGAGGCTGATGGTACTGTAGATATAGTTTAATTCAAAACATTAGATTGTGATTCTAAGAATAGAGGTTAAATTCCTCTTATCCACCGAAAGAGGCCAAGGGCAGTAAGGACTGCTAATCCCTATTTCCATGGTTAAACTCCGTGGCTCATTCGCAATGCTCCTAAAGGATAATAGTTCATCCGTTGGTCTTAGGAACCAAAGACTCTTGGTGCAACTCCAAGTAGTAGCTATGGCAAGCATTATTATAACAACAACCCTCCTATTGACCCTAACAATCCTAATTCTGCCCCTAATAAATACCATCAACCCAAAACCCCTCAGCCAAGACTGAGCCATAAAGCATGCAAAAACTGCTGTAAGCCTGGCATTCTTCACTAGTACGATCCCACTAATTATTTTCCTAGACCAAGGAACAGAAAACATCATTACTACCTGAACTTGAATAAATACTGCAAATTTTGATATTAATATTAGCTTTAAATTTGATCACTACTCCTTAATCTTTACTCCCATCGCCCTGTACGTAACATGATCAATCCTAGAGTTTGCATCCTGATATATACACTCCGACCCAAACCTAAACCGATTCTTTAAATATCTCCTACTATTCTTAGTGGCTATAATTATTCTAGTCACCGCCAATAACCTGTTCCAACTATTCATTGGATGAGAAGGAGTAGGTATCATGTCTTTCCTATTAATCGGATGATGGCACGGCCGAGCCGATGCCAACACAGCAGCACTACAAGCAGTTCTTTATAACCGCGTAGGAGACATTGGCCTAATCCTTGCCATGGCCTGAATCGCCATAAACCTAAACTCATGAGAAATTCCACAAATCTTCCTACTATCCAAAGACTTTGACATAACCATTCCCCTAATAGGCCTAATCCTAGCTGCAACAGGAAAATCAGCCCAATTCGGGCTACACCCATGGCTACCATCAGCAATAGAAGGCCCAACCCCTGTCTCAGCCTTACTACACTCAAGCACAATAGTAGTCGCAGGTATCTTCTTATTAATCCGACTCCACCCCCTAATAGAAAACAACCAATTTGCCCTCACCACCTGCCTATGCCTAGGAGCCCTAACAACCCTATTTACCGCTACCTGCGCTCTAACTCAAAACGACATTAAAAAAATTGTAGCATTTTCAACATCAAGCCAACTAGGTCTAATAATAGTAACAATTGGGCTAAACCAACCACAACTAGCATTCCTTCACATCTGCACTCATGCCTTTTTTAAAGCAATGCTCTTTCTATGCTCCGGCTCAATTATTCATAGCCTCAACGACGAACAAGACATCCGAAAAATAGGAGGCCTACATAAACTAATGCCCTTTACTTCCTCCTGCTTAATAATTGGTAGCCTTGCGCTAACAGGTACTCCCTTCCTCACAGGCTTCTTCTCAAAAGACGCAATCATTGAAGCACTCAACACATCCCACCTAAACGCCTGAGCCCTAGCCCTAACACTAATTGCCACCTCTTTCACCGCCGTATACAGCCTACGATTAATTTTCTTCGTAACAATAGGTTCCCCACGATTCCTTGCCTTGCCCCCAATTAATGAAAACCACCCCACAGTCATAGCATCAATCCAACGATTAGCCTGAGGAAGCATTATTGCAGGCCTCCTCATTACTTCAAACTTCCTACCATCAAAAACCCCCGTCGCAACAATGCCCCCCTCCTTAAAGCTAGCCGCATTAATCGTCACCATTCTCGGCTTCATCATCGCCCTTGCCCTTGCTACAACAACAACTAAACAAATCAAAATCACCCCTACACTTACCACACACAACTTCTCCAACATATTAGGCTTCTTCCCATCAATTATTCACCGCTCAGCCCCCAAACTCACCCTCACCCTAGGAAAACAAGCCATTAAACTAGACCGCCAATGAATAGAGATCGGACCAAAAGGGCTCCTGCCTCTCCACTCCCTATTATCTTCAATACTCAGTGGTGTCAATACTAACATCATCAAAATTTATATAACCATATACCTGATCTCAACAGCCCTAATCATTGTCCTCATAACTATCCTTTAAGTTCCCTAAACTGCCCGGAGCGCTCCACGACTTAACCCCCGTGTCAACTCTAAAACTACAAAAAGACACAACAATAAAACCCAAGCACACACAACTAACATCCCACCTCCAACAGAATATATTAAAGAAACCCCACCGACATCCCCACGCACAATAAAAAACTCTTTAAACTCATCCACAACTACTCAACTATTCCCATGTCCCCCCCAAAATCACCATCCCGCAACTCCCACCCCCAATAAGTATGCTCCTAAATAAACTTTAACAGATCCGGCCCCCCATGTTTCAGGGAAAGGTTCAGCAGCTAAAGCTGCTGAGTAAGCAAATACTACTAACATTCCCCCCAAATAAATTAAAAACAATATTAACCCAACTAACGACCCACCATGTCCCACTAAAACCCCGCAACCAACCCCCGCAGCCACAGCTAGCCCTAAAGCAGCAAAATAAGGTGCCGGATTAGAAGCAACTCCAACTAAGCCCCCTACCAAACACAATAAAAACAAATTAAGAAAATATATCATAATTCCCGCCAGGACTCTAACCAGGACCAGTGACTTGAAAAACCACCGTTGTAATTCAACTACAAGAACATGACCATCCGTAAAACCCACCCATTAATCAAAATCATCAACAACTCCCTTATTGACTTACCAGCCCCATCTAACATTTCTGCATGATGAAACTTTGGCTCCCTCCTACTACTCTGTCTTATTATACAAATCCTAACCGGCCTATTCTTAGCCATGCACTACACCTCAGATATCTCAACCGCCTTCTCATCAGTAGTTCACATCTGTCGAGACGTAAACTACGGATGACTAATCCGTAACCTCCACGCCAACGGAGCCTCTTTCTTTTTCATTTGCATTTACCTTCACATTGGCCGAGGCCTTTATTACGGATCATACCTGTATAAAGAAACCTGAAACATCGGAGTCGTACTACTACTCTTAACAATAATAACCGCATTCGTAGGATACGTACTACCATGAGGTCAAATGTCATTCTGAGGCGCCACAGTAATTACAAACCTACTATCAGCTGTGCCGTATATTGGAGATGCTTTAGTGCAATGAATTTGAGGGGGCTTTTCCGTAGACAACGCAACCCTCACACGATTCTTTGCATTCCACTTCCTACTACCATTTACCATCGTAGCTGCCACAGCACTCCACGCTCTCTTTCTCCACGAAACTGGCTCTAATAACCCAACAGGGCTAAACTCAGACGCAGACAAAATTACATTCCACCCCTACTTCTCATATAAAGACCTCTTAGGCTTTATCCTACTAATCACCGCTCTCGCATCCCTAGCCTTATTTTCCCCCAATCTCCTTGGAGACCCAGAAAACTTTACACCTGCCAACCCCCTTGTTACACCACCCCACATCAAGCCAGAATGATACTTCCTCTTTGCATACGCCATCCTGCGCTCAATCCCAAACAAACTAGGGGGAGTCCTAGCACTACTATTCTCTATCCTGGTACTAATAGTTGTCCCCCTACTACACACCTCCAAACAACAAGGACTCACTTTCCGCCCCATAGCCCAATTCCTGTTCTGAGTATTAGTAGCAGACATCGCAATCCTAACATGAATTGGAGGCATGCCAGTCGAACACCCATTTATTCTAATTGGACAAGTCGCCTCAGTCCTTTACTTCTCTTTATTCCTAATCCTAAGCCCCATAGCAGGAATACTAGAAAACAAAGCCCTAAAATTCAACTGCTCTAGTAGCTTAACTAAAAGCACCGGTCTTGTAATCCGGAGACTGAAGGTTAGATCCCTTCCTAGCGCCAGAAAAGAGAGATTTTAACTCCCACCTCTAACTCCCAAAGCTAGAATTCTAAACTAAACTATCTTCTGAAACATAAATTTCCCTACATGCATAATTTGCTATGGTATAGTACATAATATGCATAACTCAACACTATGGTATAGTACATATTATGCATAATATTACATTATGGTGTCAAACATTACATTAAACACCCCATGAAAACATTAAACCATTATGGTGTCCAACATAAAAATAAACACCCCATGAAAACATATAACCATTTTTGCCTGACATAAAAATAAATACGACCATAACTCCTAGAACACTAAATAAATAATAAAGCTCATTATAAATTCCACAATCAAACATTTAGACAACTATCAATTCTTTTCAAATGTTTAGTAGTAAGAGACCACCAACTCCTTTATACCTTAATGTACACTGTCCTTGATAGGGTCAGGGACAAAACTTGTGGGGGTTGCACAACTGAACTATTACTGGCATCTGGTTCCTATTTCAGGGCCATAAACTTGATTCTCCACATATTAAGAATTATCCTGGCATAAGTTATTGGTGTTACAATTAATTAGCAAGCACCCCCCATGCCAAGGCGTTCATTTAAAGGCATGGGGTTTTTTATTTTTTAGGTCACTTTCACCTGGCAATTTCATGCATCAATCTCCACAATTCTCTGGAAGTAGTCCATTTCATATATTTCTTTAAAAACATTTATGTAATGCTTTATTGACATAAATTGGATTGCGCATAATAATTATTTCACGGGCATACACTATAATCTTATTCCCCATTCTACTATAAGAACCCCCCGGCTTTCGCGCGCGACAAACCCCCCTTACCCCCCATGCCCAGCAAGTCCTAATTAATCCTGTCAAACCCCTAAACCAGGTAAGGCTCTATTGGCATGGTCAACGAATGGCGATGTATGTTGACATATATAGTGTTATAAATTTGAATTATATTATAAGATT